TTTCTTTTATGGTTCATATTCTGGGTTGGGTTCATCCCTGTAGTAATCGTATGAACTGTGTTGTAGACATTAAAGAGTAAGAATAAGAACTCAATGGACCTTGCCCCGCGAATTTTAGGGGCAAGGTCCATTGAGTTCTTATTCTTACAACGAAACTTTTATTCAGTCCATAACATAAATATTCAAAGTTTTTTCGGTCAACATAGTCACACCACACAATTTGGATTGAAAAAAACAAATAGGGCTCGGGGTCAAATCAAATAAAAAATAGTATTCTTCGCAACCTACACACCAGTATAATAGTATATTATTAGCGATGGAATACAAGTAATTACAAATAGCTTGAAGAAAAACAGTATAAACAAAACAAGCAAAAAGCCCTTCATTATTTATTATTATTTTTGACCATACAGAATTGCATCGATCAACAAGAACTTTAGTCTTTTTTTTTTTCAACTTAATGTTTCGAAATACATGGCTCTAAAAATTCATTTCGGACAATTGAACCTTCTCAAACTGTTTCTTTTTAAGAACCAAAAAGATTTGTGCCAGAATAACAGATGCCAAGAAGAAAAAAAGACCTTGGACACGCGATGGATCTTGAAGTACTATTTCTGCATCTCCCTGACCAAATCCACCCACATTGGGATTACTCGTTAATGGTTGATCAAGCTTGATGGATTCACCCTCGGAAACAAGAAGTTCTGGTCCCGGAGGTATAATATCAACGACTGAGTGTCCATCCGATGCATCCGCTATGGTTATTTCATACCCCCCTTTTTCTTTACGTATTATTTTGCTTACTATACCCGATGCTGTAGCATTATAGACTGTATTGTTACTCTTGCTCCCATCGGGATAAATCTGACCCCTTCCCCTATTCCCGCCCACGTATATCGGATATTTTAAGAAGTAAACGTCTTTCTTAGTAATGGGGTCCGGAGACAAAATAGGAAAAATGATTTCACTATATTTCTGACCAGGAACAGGACCTATCACAAGAATATTTTTTTTAGTAGGACGATAACTCTGAAAAGAAAGATTGCCCATCTTTTCTTTCATTTCCGGAGAAATACGATCGGGGGGGGCTAATTCGAATCCCTCAGGTAAAATAAGAACGGCCCCTACATTCAAAGACCCCCTTTTCCCATTAGAAAGAACTTGTTTCAGTTGGATATCATAAGGAATTCTAACAACTGCTTCAAATACAGTATCAGGAAGTACGGCTTGTGGAACCTCAATATCCACGGGCTTATTAGCTAAATGACAATTGGCGCATACAATACGCCCAGTTGCTTCTCGTGGATTTTCATAACTCTGTTGCGCAAAAATAGGATATGCATGTGAAATAGATGTCCAAGTTATTACATATATAAATAAAATGATCGATACGGAAATGGATCGAGTCACCTGTTCCTTTATCCAAGAAAAGATATTTCTATTTTGCATGGTCCAATCATTGATCCCGAAAATTTCTACAATAAATTGGGTAGGTTGCTAGTAGAGTTCCCTATCCACGATTCTGCTATTTTACTGGAATCCAGGAGGAATTTCCTAGATGGATAGAAACATAAAGAATGAGTAAGATTAAAAATGGTTTGTTTATGTACGAAGTAAAAAACATTATGATTAGATTCATATCAGTGGATCATTCTTTAGTCATTCATTGAATGATAAATCACTACAAGTGACGGAGATACACGATTTAAATAACGGAAGATCCAATATTTTAAAATTGTATCTAGAATGACTGGAAAGGTGGAAACAAGACCAGATATAATTTGATTATTATGAGAAAATCCAAAATCCTTGTATACAGAACTAATAATTAGTTCCCAGCCGTGAGGCGAGTGGAATCCGATACATAAATCAGTTAATAAAAGAATAGAAAAAGCTTTTATTGTGTCGCTTAAGTTATAGATAAATTCCCGAACCCAAGAATTAATAATAACAAGTTCTTCATTACCCAGAATAGAATAACCACTTAGAATAGCGAAACTTATTAGATTTGTCGAAAAGTGTAAAATGGTATGGATATGACCCTCATTGTACATCTTGACCAATTGTATCGTTTCTTTGTGTATTCCTATACGAAACTTTTGTATATGTGTATCCGGGTACTCCTTTATCATTTCGTCCAAAAGGAAGAGTTCTTCTAATTCTATGAATTTTTCTAGAACGTTCTTTTCTTGAATCTCATTCAAAAAAATTTCGGATTGCCCGGCATTCCACCAATTAGTAACCAAAGATTCCATACTTTTATTAAATGAGAGAGAAATCCACCAGGGCAAAAAGACTATAGATGTAAGATATAGAAGGGGGTTGAATGCTTTCTTTTTTGGCATTTTTAATCTTTGAATTGTTAATGAAACCACTTCATTCCTCGATTCTATCCAATCTGATATTTCCATAAAACATGAGCTCTATAACAAGGTATTGAATCCATAGACCTATTTCCCCCCTTTTTTAATTAATTGGTTAGTCCTTGGATCTAGAAACAATATTTTGTTTTATTATTTCTTCATTCGAAGCAATTGCACCCTTTCGATGAATGCCCGAACGAGCAAATGAATATTTTTCGGATTTCGGGGCAAAAGAACCCCCTTAGATCAATTATTTCGAAAAACTTCGCTGGCTAGCCGTAGCCGGGGAATGGTTGAGGGGATTTTCGGAAAATATTGGATCGATAGGATGAAATCAAAAACGAGTAGCAAAAAAAGAGAGAAATAGAATGATTATTATAGTTATAAACGATCCAATCTTTTGATCATCAAAAAGGAAAGAAAGGATCAAAATAAACAAAACATCGATTGAAAAAAATTCAATTACAAGATATGATCCCTCTATATCTAGCATATCAATTCAAAAATATTGGACCAAAAAAAAGATGAATTCTATAGTCTGAACTGTTCAGATATATGTGATGAATCCATACTTAGTATACTTGTTACTAGTATGAAAAATGGTTTTGGTGGACAAAAACCACTTTGTTTTCTGTTTTCTGGTTGTTCCATATGCGTCCGCTTTTGCTCGAACGAGCGCCTTGAAAAAACTTAAGTTGTTCTATAACAACAAATATAATTCATGAGGTCCTTACTCAATGCTGCGAAAGCATTCATTCTTCAATTCATTTCAAAATACTTCAATTGGTACGCGCAAAAAATAGGCCAATTCCGCAGCCTTTTGTTCAATTTCTCGTGGAGTCAAATTCTCATCAGTACGAGTCAAGGGAATGGCACCCTGGCCTCTGATTTCCATATAAAGTACACGCCGAGGATAAATACCTTCCTTAACCTCTATTCTAATTGACTGGATATCTTTCATAAGGAATCGAAGGAATATGCGACGATTTCTTCCAGGGAATCCCCAACGAAAAATACACACTATTCCTTTTTTTCTATCGAATCTATCATAACCACTACCTACATTCCACGAAATTGTGCACCACAAATAGGAGCTAATGAACAGACCCGCGATCCCGTAGAAAGACATCACGATACCTTGTGGAAAAAAAAGGATTTGCTGAGAAGGAAATAAGGATATCAAATTCCTACCAAGATAACTAGAAGTTCCAACCAATAAGAATCCCAGTGAACCTAAAAAAAGGATACAAGCCCAACAGAAATTACTTGTTTTTCGAGACCCCGCTATAAGTTCTATCCATATACGCTCTGATCGCCAGTTCATACTAGATCCAGTTGTTTCATTTTATTGGAATTGAGAGAATAACCAAAATGAATTTGACTTTATTTTTTGTTCCTGAAGTAACTCTCATCAACTAGCACTATTATTATGATGTGAACCATTAGGAGTAATTCATCTAATCAGTTAGATATAAAAAAAAGATCCCCTTCATAGGATCCCACTATGGATATCTACATACATAGAGATACTTTTACTTTACATTTCATACATCTGCCGACCCGTTTTAAAATAGATATAATGCAGTTATCCATATATCATATTTTCGGGTGCATAACAGCTTTTTCATTTGTGTTCGGAAGAATACCCGCACCCTATTCCACTAAATAAATAGATATCTGTATTATGATCCGAGTCTTGAAAAAAAAAAATGGATGAGATTGGGTCCCATCAAATCTAGACAATCTTGTTTTTTTGAACATAAAAAGATAGAGAAGCCATTGCAATTGCCGGAAATAATAGACCCACTAAAGGCACAAAAAAAGAGGGTAAGTTGAAAGTTGTCATAGAATGGATACCTCGATTTAATATTTGTACCTGTTATAAAGATATCTTATGATAAGTATATCTATTATCAGTATATAATAATAGATATAGGTACAAGAAATGAAGAACTAAATAAGTGTACCTATTCACCTTTATATTATATTTTTTTTTTATTGTTCTCTTATACTATACTTATCTTCTAATAAATACCAAAAAAGTTTATTACAAGTTATCAAAGGATTCTAACGAATCCGATCTAACAGAGATTACTAGTCAAAAAAAGGAAGTTATCGGGGAAAAGAAATGTAAGATTCCTATTCCCTATTTTCTACATTTGAATTATTCCATAATTTTTTTAATAATTTAGCGTATGAATTAACTCTTTCATCCTGTTGATAGAGTCTTCCTGATTACTAATCATGAATATAGGTAGAAATAAAACGGATCTGGAGGAAATAAGAAAAAGTGATTATTAACAACTTCTGATCCTTTATACAATTAGATCTTATGACCTCAAGTAAAACTCCATGCTTATTATTTTTTTTGATTACTATAAATAGAAACTAAATACTTGTTCACCCCAAAGAAAAAAATAACTGAATTAAACGATCTACTTGATCGAATTTTGATTCAAGGGAAAGAAACCGTGAAGCTGAAATAACTCACTCAGAATACCTTTTAAAGGATTACGTGGTACGATTGGGTCGAATAAGCCCTTATGGAATAAATACTCAGCTTCTTGTGAACCATCCGGTACTGTCTTATTCAATGTTTGTTCAATTACTCTTTTACCCGCGAATGCAATGTAGGCA